TATAAGGTGCAAATAGGTACATGCGCGTTTTACGCATTATATATGCGCGTTTTACGCATTATATATGTGCGTTTTACGCATTATATATGCGCGTTTTACGCATTATATATGTGCGTTTTACGCATTATATATGTGCGTTTTACGCATTATATATGCGCGTTTTACGCATTATATATGCGCGTTTTACGCATTATATATGCGCGTTTTACGCATTATATATGCGCGTTTTACGCATTATATATGCGCGTTTTACGCATTATATATGCGCGTTTTACGCATTATATATGCGCGTTTTACGCATTATATATGCGCGTTTTACGCATTATATATGCGCGTTTTACGCATTATATATGCGCGTTTTACGCATTATATATGCGCGTTTTACGCATTATATATGCGCGTGTTGCAAGATCGCCACTTGGTTTTCTTTAGAGGTATTTACTTCGTGGGAAATATGGGGGGAGGGGGGGAAAAGAATATACGTATGTCTTAGCGACCTTAATATGTAATTCTTCTATAGGTGCCTTCCCATGCCTAAATAAATATTAACTAATGAATTATGTACGACCTAGATATACTTTCTTAGCCTCGCGAATGATAGTCAAATGAATGACAAAAAAAAGAAAAATCCCCCCTGGCTCTCTGGAAAGAACGCCCGGCATGCTCTGTAAAGGGTTATATGTATCAAAGCATCCACCGGAGGCTACAGAGATAAATGAATGTGTAATAATCTATTATTGTCCTCAAGAGACAGCCAGAGGTTCCTGCTTCACTTTGTGTCACCCCCACAACCACTGTCTTTAACTTCAGGAACTATCATAGTTCAAGGAGACGATATAATTCTTCAACTTAACAGTTTTTACCAAAGCGCTGCATGGACTGTAAGATTTAAATATTGGGGATTTATTTATAAGGTTATCCAAGAGCATTAAATGAATGTAATTAATACATTAAATGAATGTAATTAATGCATTAAATGAATGTAATTAATACATTAAACAGATGTAATCAATACATTAAATGAATGTAATTAATACATTAAATGAATGTAATTAATACATTAAACAGATGTAATTAATACATACATTAAATGAATGTAATTAATACATTAAATGAATGTGACTAATACATTAAACAGATGTAATTAATACATTAAATGAATGTAATTAATACATTAAACAGATGTGATTACTACATTAAATGAATGTAATTAATACATTAAATGAATGTAATTAATACATTAAATGAATGTAATTAATACATTAAATAAATGGTCTCTGTAATGGGTTGTATGTAATAAGTACATTAAATGTTTGTAGTAAATGAAGACATGTATAATCATACATATAATGTACAATAACATGATAGGGTGTGTTTGTTGTAAGTGAGTCAGAGGGTAGTTTAATTAAAGATACTGGCTTTGGGAGCCAGTGATGGGAGTTAAATTCTCCCCTTTCTGACGTTGCTAGGAGTATTAGGAAGGATTTTAACCTTCAGCCTCCGGATTACAAAGCCGGTGCTCTGTGTAATTGAGCTACTAATACATCGCGAGAAGAGGAGTTGATTTTCGAGCCAGCTTGCTGCTGGTATGAGAACTAGGAACAGTGAGAAGTAGAGGAGGGAAGCAATTTGTCCGATAATAATGTAAGGGTCCTCTACTGGCATTCCCCCGATTCATGTAAGAATTACAACATCGGCAACGAGTACTCAGAAGAGGAATTGAGTTAGAGGTCGGAATGTTAGGCTTCGGTGTTTGGATGTGTGAAGGATTGGGACAACCATTAAGACCAAGATTGAGCATAATAATGCAATAACGCCTCCTAGTTTGTTAGGGATGGATCGTAAAATGGCGTATGCAAATAAGAAGTATCATTCTGGTTTGATATGTGGGGGAGTAACTAGGGGGTTCGCAGGGGTGAAGTTGTCTGGGTCTCCTAAAATGTTAGGAGCAAACAGTGCTACGGATGCTAGTGCGGTAAGCAGCAGGGCGAAGCCTAAGAGGTCTTTGTAGGAGAAGTAGGGGTGGAAGGAGATTTTGTCTGCGTCTGAGTTAAGGCCGAGGGGGTTGTTTGAGCCTGTCTCGTGGAGAAAAATGAGGTGAACAAGTGTTATTGCAAGAATAACAAAGGGGAGTAGGAAGTGGAAGGCGAAGAAACGTGTGAGAGTGGCGTTGTCGACTGAGAAGCCCCCTCAAATTCATTGAACCAGGGAATCTCCAATATATGGGACGGCAGAGAGGAGATTTGTAATGACAGTAGCACCTCAGAAAGATATTTGGCCTCATGGGAGGACGTAGCCCACGAATGCTGTCATCATTACTAGGAGAAGAAGAACTACTCCAATGTTTCAGGTTTCTTTATAGAGGTACGATCCGTAGTAAAGGCCTCGTCCAATATGGAGGTAAATGCAGATGAAGAAGAATGATGCGCCATTGGCGTGCATGTTTCGGATTAATCATCCGTAGTTAACGTCTCGACAAATGTGTGCGACTGATGAGAAGGCAGAGGCAGTATCAGGCGTGTAGTGTATAGCAAGAAATAGTCCTGTGACGATTTGGGCGATTAGGCATAAGCCTAGTAAAGAACCAAAGTTTCATCAGGCGGAAATATTTACGGGGGCTGGGAGATCAACTAATGCGTCGTTCGCAATTTTAATAAGGGGGTGGGTTTTTCGGATATTGGCCATTAGTGTTCTTGTAGTTGAATAACAACGGTGGTTTTTCAAGCCATTAGTCCTAGTTAAAGTCTTGGTAAGAACTATGACATTTAGCATAGTTGTATTTTTATTTGGGTTAGTAGTAGGGTTAATGGCTGTTGCCTCTAATCCGTCGCCGTACTTTGCCGCGTTAGGGTTGGTAGTGGTAGCTGGAATGGGGTGTGGTGTCTTAGTGGGTTGTGGGGGGTCTTTCTTATCTTTAGTTTTAGTGTTAATTTATCTGGGGGGAATGCTGGTTGTGTTTGCTTATTCGGCAGCACTTGCTGCGGAGCCTTATCCAGAGACTTGAGGAAGCTGGCCTGTATTGGGCATGGTGTTGGCTTACACAGTGGGGGTATTGTTTACGACTTTATTGTTATGAGGGGAGTGATATTCGGGGTCTTGATTTATAGGGGAGGAGTTAAGTGAGTTGGCGGTTCTTCGAGGGGATGTGGGGGGAGTGGCGTTGTTGTACTCGATGGGAGGGGGTGTGTTGATCGTTGGGGGATGGGTGTTATTGTTGACGTTGTTTGTAGTCTTGGAGTTGACACGGGGGTTAAATCGGGGGACACTACGGGCGGTTTAACTATAAGAATAAAGTAAACAGAAGGGCTAGGGTGAGTGTCACGAAAAAGAGGGAGAGGTAGGATTTAATCAGGCCTCGTTGGATGTTGCTAGTGTGAACAATTAAGGGGCTATTCAATGATGCAAGAGACTTGGGCCCTGCGTTTTCTAGTCAAGTTTGATCAACTATTTGATTGGCAATTGTTTGCCCAAGTAGGAGGTTAATTTTAGGGGCGGCTCGGTGGATAATTGGGGGGAAATACCCTAGTATAACAGAAAAATGGTGTGCAGTCAGCCGAGGAGTGGGTTTAAATTGTTTTGATGTGAGGGACGCGAGCTCAAGGGCGACTAGTAGACCTAGAACTGTGACGATTAGTGCAGCTAGTTTGAGTAGAGGAGGTATGGATATGATGGGTGTTTTTAGAGGGGTAATGTTGGACGTGATAAGGAGGCCCGCAATGATGCTGCCTCAGGCTAGTCGTTTAAGGGGGTTAATAAGAGCAGGGTTATTCTCGTTAATAGGGGAGAGAGGGTTAAATCGAGGGTGACCTATAGAGACAAAGAAGATGACTCGAAGGCTGTAGATGGCAGTGAAGGATGTGGCTAGGAGAGTGAGGACAAGGGCCCAGGCGTTTAAGTGGGAGGTGTTTAGTGCTTCGATGATGGCGTCTTTAGAAAAAAAGCCTGCGAGGAAGGGGGTGCCTGTAAGAGCTAGGCTACCAATAATTAGACATGTGGATGTGGTGGGGGCTAGGTGATGTATTCCTCCCATTTTTCGGATGTCTTGTTCATCATTTAGACTGTGGATAATTGATCCTGAGCAAATGAACAGCATGGCTTTGAAGAAGGCGTGGGTGCAGATGTGAAGGAATGCAAGTTGAGGCTGATTTAAGCCAATTGTTACTATTATCAACCCTAGCTGGCTGGATGTGGAGAAAGCGACAATTTTTTTGATATCGTTCTGGGTTAGGGCACAGGTTGCAGTAAAAAGCGTGGTTAATGCGCCTAGGCATAAGCAGGTTGTTAATACAGTTTGGTTTTGTTCTAGTAAAGGGCTTATTCGAACAAGAAGAAAAATCCCTGCAACTACTATAGTACTTGAGTGAAGTAGGGCAGAGACTGGTGTGGGACCTTCCATGGCGGAAGGGAGTCAGGGGTGGAGGCCAAATTGTGCGGATTTTCCAGTGGCGGCGAGGACTAGACCGAGAAGTGGGTAGGTTAAGTCAAAGTCTTTAGCAAGGGTGAAAATTTGTTGGAGTTCTCAGGAGTTGAGGGATGTTGCGATTCAGGCCATGGAAAAAATAAGGCCGATGTCGCCGACTCGGTTATAAATTACTGCTTGAAGTGCAGCCGTATTTGCGTCTGAGCGTCCGTATCATCACCCGATGAGAAGGAAGGATATGATTCCAACCCCCTCTCAGCCGATAAAGAGTTGAAAAAGGTTGTTGGCTGTCACTAAGACAATTATAGCGATTAGGAATACCAGCAGGTACTTAAAAAAACGGTTTATATACGGGTCTGCATGCATGTATCAGGAGGCAAACTCTAAAATTGCCCAGGTAACATACAGTGCGACGGGGGTAAAAATGGCAGAGTAGAAGTCAAATTTTAGGGTTAAGCTAATGTCAAAGGATAAAGTATTTATTCAGCTTCAGTTAGTGGAGATGACTTCTACTCCTTCGTGAAGCAGGAGGGAAAGGGGGAGGAGACTAACTAAAAAAGCCAGTTTCACTGCTGTTTTAACTTTTTCTAGGGCTCAGGCGTTTTCTTGGGCGGGGGAAACGAATAAGGTGAGTAGGGGGTAGGTTAAGAGTAGGAAGACAATAGCGAGACTGGATGCTATAATAAGGGGTGTGTTGTTCATGATAGCTACTACTTGGATTTGCACCAAGAGTTTTTGGTTCCTAAGACCAATGGATGAACTGTTATCCTTTAATAGCTGCGAGTGAGCCTTGGGTTTTAACCAAGGTTACGAAAATTAGCAGTTTCCGTTGCTTCGGTGCCTCTCTCGGTGGACAAGGGGGTTTTAACCCCTGTTTTTAGAATCACAATCTAATGTTTTTATTAAACTATGTCCACAGCCTGTACAGCCTCAAATTAGTTCAGGCTTGAGGATTAGAAGAAGAAGGGGGAGAAGGTGTAGAGCCATTAGCAAATGTTCTCGGGAGTGTGATGGGTCTAGTGCAATAATGTGAGGGGGAAGGGGGCCTCGTTGTGTTATTAGGAAAAGGTATAAAGAGTAGGCCGCTGTAATCAAGGTGCCGGCCCCTGTCAAGGCAAGTGTTCATCAGGATCAGTTGAAGAGAGAGGTGATAATCATGAGTTCGCCTATTAGATTGGGGAGGGGAGGAAGTGCAAGGTTTGCAAGGCTTGCAAGGAACCATCAGGCGGTTATTAAGGGGAGGACTATTTGTAGACCTCGTGCGAGAATCATTGTACGGCTATGGGTGCGTTCGTAGTTTGTATTAGCAAGGCAGAAGAGGGCGGAGGAGGTAAGACCGTGTGCAATTATAAGAATCAAGGCGCCTGAGTAGCCCCAGGGTGCTTGAATTAAAATACCTGCCGCAACAAGTCCCATGTGGCTAACTGATGAGTAGGCGATGAGGGATTTTAGGTCTGTCTGGCGAAGGCAAATGGAGCCGGTTATGATGATCCCCCATAATGCGAGGATAATAAAGGGGTAGCTGAGCTGCTTGGTAAGGGGCTCTAGTATAATTATTATTCGCATCATTCCGTAGCCTCCCAGTTTAAGTAGAATGGCAGCAAGAACTATGGAGCCTGCGATAGGGGCTTCAACATGGGCTTTGGGCAGTCATAGGTGGGCTCCATAAAGGGGTATTTTTACTAAGAATGCAATTAAGCAGCCTGCTCATCATAGCTTATCTGCATAAGTGGATAGGGGGGCAGGAGGGCAGAAATGTAGGGTAAGAAGTGAGAGGGTTCCTGTACCGCTTTGAAGGAGTAGAAGTGCTACTAGTAGAGGAAGAGAGCCCGCTAGGGTGTAGAATAGAAAGTAAGTACCTGCGTTAAGACGTTCTGCTTGATTCCCTCATCGTGTAATAATAATAAGGGTGGGGATAAGAGTGGCTTCAAATATTACATAAAACATAATTATCTCAGTAGCGCCAAATGCTAAGATTAGAAAAATTTGGAGGGAGGTAAGTAAGGTGATATAAACCCGCTGGCGGTTTTGAGGTTCAGGCGAAATGTGGTTTTGGCTTGCGAGAATCATCAAGGGAAGAAGTCAGCAGGTGAGGACAAGAAGTGGGGTTGAGAGGGGGTCTGTCGCTATGTGGAGACCTAAGAAGGCTCAGCCAGTGTCTAAGGGGTTAATTAATCAGGTGAGGCTGACTAGTGCAATAACTAAGCTATGTGCGAGAGCGCTTGATCAGAGTTGTTTGGCGGGGACTGTTCATACAGTAAGGATGAGCGCAATAGTGGGGATAAGGATTTTTAACATTGCAAGAGATTAAGGTTTTTTAGGCGGTCAGTTCCATGGGTGCGAGCAGTTGCAACAAGTAATGCAAGTCCGGCACTTGCCTCACAGGCAGAAAAGGCTAGGAGAATCATGGGTGCGACTGAAAAATTTATGGAGCCGAGCTGCAGGGTCCAGACGGAAAGAGCAACAAAAAGAGACAATATCATACCCTCTAAGCATAAGAGGGCGGACAGGAGGTGGGCTCGGTTAAACGCTAGGCCTGCCAAGCCTAAAAGAAAGGCAGATGAGAAGGCAAAGTGAGTAGGGGTCATTAGGTAGTTGTGGAATTTAACCACAAGTTTTTGAGCCGAAATCAAAGGTTCTTCTTGAACTAACTGCCTATTCGGCCCACTCTAATCCGCCTTGCGTTCATTCGTAAATAAGGCCAAGGGTTAGTAGGATAAGAATGGTTGATGCTCATGTGAATGTTGTTAGTGGAGAGGGTAATTGATCCCCTCAGGGAAGTGGGAGGAGAAGAGCAATTTCTAGGTCAAATAAGAGAAAGAGAATAGCAACGAGGAAAAAGCGGAGGGAAAAAGGAAGACGAGCTGTCCCTAAAGGGTCAAAGCCACACTCATAGGGGGAGAGTTTTTCATAATCCGGGTTTATTAGTGGGAGTCAGAAGGATACGGTGGCAAGGATGATGGAGAGTGCGGCAGAGATGATTAGTATAGCCATAACTAAGTTCATTATCTTTCCTTGGATTTTAACCAAGACCGTGTAATTGGAAGTCACTTGTACTAGCTTTAAATACTAGAAAGATAAGATCCTCATCAGTATATGGAGATATATAAGAACAGTCAGACAACGTCTACAAAATGTCAGTATCAAGCAGCTGCTTCGAAGCCAAAATGGTGGTCGGATGTGAAGTGGTACTGAACTTGTCGTAGTAAGCAGACTAAGAGGAAAGTTGAGCCAATGATTACATGAAGTCCGTGAAAGCCTGTGGCTACAAAGAAAGTGGAGCCGTAGACACCGTCTGCAATTGTAAATGGGGCTTCGTAGTATTCTATGGCTTGGAGAAATGTAAAGTAGAAACCTAAGAGGATTGTTAGGGTCAGGGAATGAATGGCTTCTTTTCGGTTACCCTCCATAATACTGTGGTGGGCCCAGGTGACTGTTACACCGGAGGCTAATAGAACCGCGGTGTTTAGTAAAGGCACCTCGAAAGGGTTCAGGGTAGTGATCCCTGTAGGAGGTCAGCAGCCCCCTAGTTCAGGGGTAGGGGCTAGGCTTGCGTGGTAGAAAGCTCAGAAGAACCCCAGGAAGAAGAAGACTTCAGAGGTAATAAATAGAATTATCCCATATCGTAAGCCTTTTTGCACAGGGGGTGTGTGATGTCCTTGGAATGTGCCTTCTCGGATGATGTCTCGTCATCATTGATACATAGTAAGGAGGAGGAGAATTAAACCTAGGGTTATGAGTGTAGTAGAATGGTAATGGAATCAAATTGCTAAGCCGGAGGTCATGAGGAGAGCGGCTATTGCGCCTGTTAAAGGTCAAGGGCTTGGGTCAACTATATGATATGCGTGTGCTTGATGGGTCATTAAATGTTTTCTTGTAGATAAAGGCTTAGCAATAATACAAATACATAAGCCTGAATCATTGCTACAGCTACTTCTAGAAGTGATAAAAGAAAGAGTAGAGAAGCAGTTATAAATGCCACTGGAGGCATAAGGGGAAGAAGAACGAATGTGGCAGTGGCGATGAGTTGAATTAGGAGATGGCCTGCTGTGAGGTTTGCAGTTAGCCGGACTCCTAGGGCCACAGGACGGATAAAAAGACTAATTGTCTCGATGATAATTAGGACTGGAATGAGGAGGGTAGGAGTGCCTTCTGGAAGAAGGTGGCCAAGTGCGTGTGTGGGCTGGTTCCGCATTCCAATAATAATCGTAGCAAGCCAGATAGGGACCGCTAGGGCCATATTAAGAGAAAGCTGGGTAGTGGGAGTAAAGGTGTATGGGAGGAGCCCTAATAGGTTTACTGTAATTAGGAACACCATTAGCGACGCAAACAGTAAAGCTCATTTGTGACCGGGCAGGTTCATGGGTTGGAAAATTTGTTGTGTAAAGTTATTGATAAACCAACCTTGCAGGGTCAATAGGCGGTTGTTCAGTCATCGGCTGGTTGGCTTAGGGAACAATGCCCATGGAAGTGTCAGTGCTAATGCAATTAAAGGGATTCCTAAAAAGAGAGGGGTTTCAAATTGGTCAAAGAAACTTAATATCATGGTCAGACTCAGGATTCAGTTTTAGGTTTTTCTGTGTTTTGAGAGGCAGGGTCATTTGGGAACGTGTGACCTAGAATTTTTGGTGGGATGATAGTAAGGAACACCAATCAGGTAAATAGCAAGATAAGCAGTCAGGGCGAGGGGTTGAGTTGAGGCATAGTCACTAAAGGGTGGTTGGGAGTCACCAATCTTTAGCTTAAAAGGCTAACGCTGTTCCCAGTTTAGCTTCTTAGCGAAGTGTCTTCAAGTATTAAGGATGATCAGTTTTCGAAGTGCGTTAGGGGAACTGCTTCAACTACGATAGGCATAAAGCTGTGGTTTGCACCACAAATTTCCGAGCATTGGCCGTAGAATACGCCAGGGCGAGATGCGATGAAAGCTACTTGGTTTAGGCGACCGGGGACTGCGTCTATTTTAATACCAAGAGAGGGTACGGCTCAGGAGTGAAGTACATCCTCAGCAGAAACTAGTACTCGGACTGGGGATTCAACAGGGATGACTATTCGGTGGTCTGCTTCGAGCAGGCGGAATTGTCCAGGGGTAAGGTCCTGCGTGGGGATTATATATGAGTCGAACCCAAGGTCTTCGTAGTCAGTGTATTCGTAGCTTCAGTATCATTGATGGCCCATGGCTTTAATTGTAATGTGAGGGTCATTAATTTCGTCTATCAGGTAGAGAATGCGAAGTGAAGGGAGAGCGATTAGGATTAAAATTAAGGCTGGCAGTACTGTTCAGATAATTTCGATTTCCTGCGAGTCTAGAATGTAGCTGTTTGTTAGCTTAGTGGTTACTATGGCCAAGATGATATAGAGGACAAAAGTACTAATTAGAAAGATGATCATTAAAGCATGATCATGAAAGTGGAGAAGCTCTTCTATGAGGGGGGAAGCTGCGTCTTGGAAGCCTACTTGGGAGGGGTATGCCATTGTTCAAGACGCGCAGGAGTCTAACCTGCAATCTCACCTTGACAAGGTGGCGTAATTTTCAATTTTACTAGTGTCTTAATGGAAGAAAGTGGCAGAATGGTTATGCGGTTGACTTGAAATCAGCTTATGGGGGTTCAATTCCTCCTTTTCTCGTTATTAGGGTTTGGGGATATTGATTGCGGCTGTTTCGTGTCCTGAGGGGGTGCGTTGGATTAAAACAAATGCGGGTTCTTCAAAGGTGTGGTATGGTGGAGGACAGCCGTGAAGTCATTCTACGTTTGTGGAAGTTAGTTCTACTATTAAGACTTCTCGTTTAGCAACAAATGCTTCTCAAATAATAAATAGGAACATAACTACTGCTACTAAGGAGACTAGGGAGCCCATTGAGGAGACAGTGTTTCAAACGGTGTAGGCGTCTGGGTAGTCGGAATATCGTCGAGGCATGCCAGCTAGGCCCAGGAAGTGTTGGGGGAAGAATGTAAGATTAACACCTGCAAATATTACCCCGAAGTGAATTTTTGTTCATGTTTCGTGGAGGGTGTAGCCTGAAAACAGGGGGAATCAATGGACGAAGCCTCCTATAATGGCAAAGACAGCACCCATGGACAGTACATAATGGAAGTGGGCTACTACATAGTATGTGTCATGTAGGACGATGTCTAAGGAAGAATTGGCTAGGACAATACCTGTTAACCCCCCTACTGTAAATAGGAAAATAAACCCAAGGGCTCATAAGAGAGGGGTCTCTCATTTAACAGCACCTCCATGCAGAGTGGCTAATCAGCTAAATACTTTTACACCAGTTGGAATGGCAATAATCATTGTGGCAGAGGTGAAATAGGCGCGGGTGTCTACATCCATCCCTACTGTAAACATGTGGTGAGCTCATACGATAAAACCTAGGAGACCGATGGCCATCATGGCTCAGACTATTCCTATGTAACCAAAAGGTTCTTTTTTACCAGAGTAGTATGCGACAATGTGGGAAATCATGCCGAATCCTGGAAGGATAAGAATGTAGACTTCCGGATGTCCGAAGAATCAGCATAAGTGTTGATACAAGATGGGGTCCCCACCTCCTGCTGGGTCAAAGAAGGATGTGTTTAAGTTTCGATCAGTGAGAAGCATAGTAATGCCGGCAGCGAGTACTGGTAAGGATAATAGAAGTAGTACAGCGGTAATCAGCACAGCTCACACAAAGAGAGGGGTCTGGTACTGAGAAATTGCAGGAGGTTTCATATTAATAATTGTAGTAATGAAGTTAATGGCACCAAGAATTGAGGATACCCCCGCTAGGTGTAAGGAGAAAATGGTTAGGTCAACAGATGCCCCAGCGTGGGCTAAATTGCTGGCCAAGGGAGGATAAACTGTCCAACCAGTTCCGGCCCCGGCTTCTACCCCTGAAGATGCAAGGAGAAGGAGGAAGGACGGAGGGAGCAGTCAGAAGCTCATGTTGTTTATTCGTGGGAAGGCCATGTCAGGTGCTCCGATCATTAATGGGATTAGTCAATTACCAAAGCCTCCGATCATAATAGGCATTACTATAAAGAAGATTATTACAAAAGCATGGGCTGTAACGATCACATTATAAATCTGATCGTCTCCTAAGAGAGCCCCAGGCTGGCTCAGTTCTGCTCGAATAAGGAGGCTCAGGGCGGTTCCTACTATTCCAGCTCAGGCACCAAATACTAGATAAAGGGTACCGATGTCTTTATGGTTGGTCGAGAAAAATCAACGTGTAATTGTCACAGGTAAGATGGCTGAGTTAAGCGGTGGGTTGTAGCCCCATATACAGAGGTTCGAGCCCTCTTCTTATCAAGCTCCGAGGTGTTATCACGTGGGATTGCAAATCCCGAGAAGCAGGTTAGTCCCCTGCCGGGGCTTTCCCCGCCCTTTTTAGGTTGGGCGGGGAAAGGTAGTTAGAAGCTCGCGGGTTGGAGCGCTTAGCTGTTAACTAAGAGGTTACAGGATCAAGGCCTGTCTAACTAGGAAGGCTTTAGCTTAATTAAAGTATCTGTTTTGCATACAGGAGATGTGGGTTAATGTCCCGCAAGTCTTAATCAGGGACTGGGAGATTTTCACTCCCGCTTAGGGCTTTGAAGGCCCTTGGTCTGGGTGCTATCCTAAGTCTCTAGGGGGAGAGGAGTGTGACTAATGCTGGTGTGAGGGGGAGAAGGAGGATTGCCGCAGAGGTTGCGGTGGTAGTGGGAAGGGATGCTTGTAGGGAGTTAAAACGTCACTGGGTAGTGGCGGGGAGGTTATTGGGGGAAATTGTGAGGGTCATGGTATAGGTTAGGCGTAAGTAGAAGTAGAGGCTAAGTAGGGCAGCAAGGGCTGTTAAGGTTGCTGTTGGGGCTAGTCCATGTTTGGTTAGCTCTTCCAAGATGAGTCATTTAGGCATGAAGCCTGTTAGTGGTGGAAGACCTCCGAGAGAAAGAAGAGTTAAGGGGGCTAGCGATGTAAGGGCAGGGGCCTTTGTTCAGGATAAGGCAAGCATGTTGATGGTGGTTGACTTGTTGAGTTTAAAAATTAGGAACGCTGAGAAGGTTATGATAAAGTATGTTAGGAGGGCAAGTACAGTGAGGGAAGGGGCGAGGTGAAGAATTAGGACCATTCAGCCTAGATGGGCAATTGAGGAGTAGGCAAGGATTTTTCGTAATTGGGTCTGATTTAGCCCTCCTCAGCCGCCTACAAGGGTTGAAAGAACACCAAGGCTAACAAGCAGGGTAGTGTTTGTGGGGTGGATTTGTAGTAGCAGGGCGAAGGGGGCAAGTTTTTGTCACGTAGATAGGATAAGTCCTGTGGTTAAGTCTAGTCCTTGGAGTACTTCTGGGAGTCACGTGTGGAGGGGGGCAAGTCCTACTTTGAGGGCTAAGGCAAGGGTGGCCATGGTAATTGGGAGAGGGTGGGATGTTTGTTGAATATCTCATTCTCCGGAGAGTCATGCGTTTGTGGTGCTTGCAAATAAGAGTATTGCTGCTGCAGCGGCTTGTGTAAGGAAATATTTGGTAGTGGCTTCAACGGCTCGGGGGTGGTGTTGCTGGGCTATGAGAGGGATGATGGCGAGAGTGTTGATTTCAAGACCTATTCAGGCAAGGAGTCAGTGGGAGCTCATAAAGGTAATTGTAGTCCCTAGGCCTAGGCTAAACAGCAGGATTGAAAGGATATATGAATTCATTAGTGCAGGAGGGACTTTAACCATCATTTTTGGGGTATGGGCCCAAAAGCTTATATTAGCTGACTGTACTAGAAAGTGGTGTATTGGAAGCACAAAGAGTTTTGATCTCTTTAGGTAGGGTTCGAGCCCCTTCTTTCTAGGAGTTGGAAGGACTTTAACCTTCATTATTCACTCTATCAAAGTGGCCCTTTTCTTCAGGCACAGCTCCAAGGTTAAAGCTGAGGGGGTAGCCCAGAGAACGCGAGGGGAAGGGCTAGATGTCAGATAACCAGGGCGAGGGTAAGGGGGAGAAAGTTTTTTCAGATTAGATGCATAAGCTGGTCGTACCGAAAGCGAGGATAAGAGGCTCGGACCCAAAGGAATACGACAGAGAGAAAGACTGCTTTAATCATGATAATTGAAGTTGTTAGTAGAGGGCTGAGTGGAATAAATGATGTTCCCAAGAATAAGGTGGCAGAGAGGGTGTTTATGAGTAGAATATTTGCGTACTCTGCCAGGAAGAACAATGCGAAAGGTCCTCCTGCATACTCAACGTTAAAGCCGGATACAAGTTCAGACTCCCCCTCGGTCAGGTCGAATGGAGCACGGTTTGTCTCAGCCAGTGTTGAGATATACCACATTGCAGCTAGTGGTCAGGCCGGAAAGATTAGTCAGATGCTTTCTTGGGCAGTGCTAAATGTTTGCAGGGTAAACCCGCCTGTGAAGATAATAGCGTTTAAAAGAATCAGCCCTATGCTTACTTCGTAGGAAATTGTCTGGGCAACGGCCCGGAGAGCGCCGATTAAAGCGTATTTTGAATTTGAAGCTCAGCCTGAGCCCAGAATTGAGTAGACTGCGAGGCTTGAGAGGGCAAGAATAAATAGGATACCTAAGTTTAGATCAGCTATTGGGTAGGGAAGGGGCATAGGGGCTCATAAGGTGAGGGCAAGGGTGAGGGCTAATATTGGTGTGGCTAAGAAGAGGAAGGGGGAAGAGGTTGAGGGGCGGATTGGCTCTTTTATAAATAGTTTTAAGCCATCTGCAATGGGTTGGAGAAGGCCGTAGGGGCCAACGATGTTGGGTCCTTTTCGCAGTTGTATGTAACCGAGTACTTTTCGTTCAACTAGTGTAAGGAGAGCTACGGCCAGAAGCACAAAGACGATGGTGATAAGGGGGTTTAGGAGAGCCGAAAAAATTATGGAAATCATAGTTGCGGAGGGGAATTGAACCCCTGTTGAAAGAGCTTAGGTCTTTTGCAATTACCGGGCTCTGCCACCGTAACACGCTATTATTTATAGCACAGGGGAATGCCCTTTTACCTAATTTAGTTAGTTTCATTAGGTAAGGGTAAGGCATGCTTTAAGCATAGGCCTTTCCTTTTCGGTCCTTTCGTACTAGAAAAGAACATGTCATAGATAGAAACTGACCTGGATTACTCCGGTCTGAACTCAGATCACGTAAGACTTTAATCGTTGAACAAACGAACCCTTAATAGCGGTTGCACCATTAGGATGTCTTGATCCAACATCGAGGTCGTAAACCCCCTTGTCGATAGGAACTCTTAAAGAGGATTGCGCTGTTATCCCTAGGGTAACTCGGTCCGTTGATCGGCTTTGCCGGGTCATATTGGTCAGAAGTTCTGCGCATTAGAGCTGTGGCTCGTGGTTATAGGAGTTGTGTGCTCCCGGTCCACATGGGGGTTTTTTTGTTCCCCGTGGTCGCCCCAACCAAAGACAAGGGAACAGATTTCAATAATTACTACTCGTTTAAGGGGGGTAGCTGACATGGTCGGTTCTGTAGTCTAAAGCTCCATAGGGTCTTCTCGTCTTATGTTTTAATTCCCGCTTCTGCACGGGAAGATCAATTTCACTGACTGGGGAAAGGAGACAGTTAAGCCCTCGTTATGCCATTCATACAGGTCCTCATTTAGAAGACAAGTGATTACGCTACCTTTGCACGGTCAAAATACCGCGGCCGTTAAACTGGAGTGTCACTGGGCAGGCGTGACCTCTTATATGTGATGAGCAAGAGGCGATGTTTTTGGTAAACAGTCGAGGCTGTAAATGTTTGCCGAGTTCCTTCTTTTCCTTTTAGTCTTTCCTTTGAAGCACTCCAGTGTGGGGTTAACGGTGATGTTTTGGATGGTTTTCTTGTTTGGTAATCATTATCCAGTACCCTCTGCTGTTTGGGGCCGTTAGTTTTCGGTGGGGGGTCCGTTCCGAGTTACACGTGTGCGGGGAGAGAAGTTGTGTTCTCTGGTTACTCATTTTAGCATAATCACTCCCATGTCTGTATGGGACGGCTTGATATAAATTAGGGGGCTAAGATTTGTTATCGGAATCAGAGGGGGGGAGTATGTTAGAGCTTTAACGCATTCTATGGGGATGGCTGCTTTCAGGCCCACCGAAACATAATTACCTTAAAAGATTATGATCTTTACCCACCTGGAAAAGTTGTATCTTATTTCAAAGGGGCTGTACCCCCTCTGAATAACTTTTTTATTTTCTTATTCTCTTTACTGCTAAGGGAAAGGAAGGTGTTAAGTTGGGGTAAGAACATAAAAAGCAGAACTCCTATTCGTTTCTCAAGCAACCAGCTATTACCAAGTTCGATAGGTCTGTCACCTCTACTCAAAGCTCTTTCCACTCTTTTGCCACAGAGACGGATTTACCCTGGCTGCAGGTTGTCTTGGAGTAGCTCACTTGGTTTCGGGGGGCCAGACTAAAATTCTTTTTGCCTGGGTATACTTGCTAAATCATGATGCAAAAGGTACGAGGTTTAGTCTCTGCTTTTTTTGGCTTTACTGGGTTGTTTCATTTTCTCTTTCAGCGTTCCCTTGCGGTACTTTTTCTGTTGCGTCTGTGTTCCTTTTCTGTCGCCCATACTAAGGGGGGAAAATGGTTTGTTTAGCGGTGTCTAGTGCATGAGGGGTTATAAACATGTAAGCTTTGGTTTTATTATTGGGCTAGCTGTTAGGCATCAGAGCGGTCTGATTTGCACGGACTACTTCTCAGTGTAAGGGAGATGCTATACTATTTAGCTACGCTGTGGTTTGTCCAAGTGCACCTTCCGGTACACTTACCATGTTACGACTTGCCTCCCCTTGTGTTTATTCGACTAATTAGTTATAAGACAGGGTTTTTCGGGGAGGGTGACGGGCGGTGTGTGCGCGCTTTAGGGCCGATTTCAATGAGACTCTCTGTTTTTCATTTACTACTAAATCCTCCTTCTAATTGGTATTTCATTTTATTGTCCGTATTTCCTGATTAGGAAATGTAGCCCATTTCTTCCCCTCTCATACGCTACACCTCGACCTGGCGTTTTGGGCCATGCCAATTTTGCTTACTACTAGTCCTTTACAGGGTGAGCTGACGACGGCGGTATATAGGCGGTATGAACAAGAGAGGGTGAGGTTGAACGGGGAGTATCGGTTCTAGAACAGGCTCCTCTAGGTGGATCTTAAGCACCGCCAAGTCCTTTGGGTTTTAAGCTTGTGCTTGTAGTTCCCGGGCGGATAGCGGGTGTAGATTAGCTATCAAAGTTTAGGGCTGAGCATAGTGGGGTATCTAATCCCAGTTTGTTCCACAGCTTTCGTGGGGTCAGGTATTTTAAAGCCACTTTCGTAGTTGGGCTTCATACCTCCGAATACGTATAACGGTCTTGGGGGCGTTCGGCTTTAGTTTAGTGAAGACTAACTTAACCACCCTTTACGCCGATGATTGTCAACTTGGGCCTCTCGTCTAACCGCGGTTGCTGGCACGAGGTTTACCGGCCCTGTTAGCTGTAACTAAGTCAAGTTTTCACTTATGGCCTAATGTTTATCACTGCTGAAGACCCTTGAGGGTGTGGCTGAGCAAGGTGTCGTGGGCAACAAATTAGTGTGCCTGATACCGGCTCCTTGTCCCCGCGTAGGGGGACTAGAGGGCATTCTCACGGGGGTGCGGATACTTGCATGTGTAAGTCTAGCTAAAGATGACAGGAAGGCTGGGACCAAACCTTTGTGTCCCCGGACCCAATCTAAGGGTCATCTTAACATCTTCAGTGTTATGCTTTAATTAAGCTACAGTAAC